GAGTAACGGTGATTTTGGAATGTACTAGTTGTGTCCGAAACAGTGTTGATAAGGTATCAAGAGGTATTTCCAGATATATTACTCAAAAGAACCGGCACAATACGCCTAATCGATTTGAATTGAAAAAATTCTGTCCCTATTGTTACAAACATACGATTCATGGGGAGATAAAGAAATAGAGCGAACCAAGTACCTGTGTCTTACCCTTTCAAGGAAGGGGAAAAAATGACATTATATATATAACATATTTAAATAGAAAATAAACAAATCCTATTTTTTAAAAATCCTATTTTGGGTGGATTTAAAATGAATTAGAATTCAGAAATAGGATTTTAGGGATAAGGAATAAATTAAACAAACAAACCATGGATAAATCCAAGCGACCTTTTCTTAAATTCAAGCGATCTTTTCGTAGGCGTTTGCCCCCGATTCAATCGGGGGATCGAATTGATTATAGAAACATGAGTTTAATTAGTCGATTTATTAGTGAACAAGGAAAAATATTATCAAGACGCGTGAATAGATTGACCTTGAAACAACAACGATTAATTACTCTTGCTATAAAACAAGCTCGTATTTTATCTTTGTTACCTTTTCTCAATAATGAGAAACAATTTGAAAGAACCGAGTCGACCGCTAGAACTACTGGTTTTAAAGCCCGAAATAAATAGGCTTACTTTTTCTTCACTTGAATCATAATTACAAGAATCTAGATTTGAGTGAATCTAGATTTGAGTATCGTGTCGTAAGAAAAAAATGAATCGGAAAAAAAGAAATCTGTTTTTATTGAATTGAACGTGTTCATTCATTTTGACTACTTTAGCATATTTTCTCATACTAATTTCTACTCTACCTTCCCGGAGTTCATTCTCCGGGTAACTCAATTTAAATTATTCTGGTGGATTCTTTCCAATCTACTTCCTTTATGATTTCGTTCGAAATCATATAAAGACAATTCCTATTTGATATAGCTATTTGTGCAAGTATTTTACGGTTAAGAAGCAACTGTCTCTTGTACAGATCGTGTATTAATCTACTATAACTATAGGATACTCCCCTTTCGCGAATTACTGCGTTTATCCTAGTGATCCACAAACGACGAAAATCTCTCTTTTTCCTATCCCTATCCCGATGAGCCGAAACTAAAGCTCTTATTTTCTGTTGAGTAATAGTTCTAGTAAGCCTTGAATGAGCCCCTCGAAAGCTTGATGCAAATAAACGAATTTTTGTTCTACGTCTCCGAGCTATATATCCCCGTTTAATTCTGGTCATTGAATAAATGAAACTTTGACGAATAACTAATTGATTGCCTTTCTTTCAGTTATTCTTTTCCCCCTTCCTAGTCTATTAATAACAAAACGGATTTTTCCAATGTATAAAATCAAAATTCCAATGGCTTTGGCTACTCTAACCTTCCCGACCACGATTTTTTTCTTTTTTTTTTTTAGGTATTTCACTGCGAAATAAGACCGAAATAAGAAATTGTATTTTCCTAGGTATCAAAAATATAGTAAATAAAAGAAATAAAAAAAGAAATAGTGGGTTCCTTCGTTTCTATGGTTACTTCTTAAACGGTGAGGTCTTCTCTATACACCGGAGCCTTTACTTTATACTTTAATTTAATATTTAATCAACTAATTGATGTTATTGGGAACTTGTATAGTTCACACGCTTTGGCTCTACCCATGAATTATCCAGTAATAGGTCTTTCACAATCAGATCCACCTATACAGTAACGGTATTTAATTATGAAAGTTTGCTGGGTAGCTGACCCTCTTAGTCCGTTCTTGCCAGATTGGGAGCCTACCTAATCTTTATGTTTTATGCTTTTTAAATAAGATTTCCTCCGCTTAATGGATAACCATTTGTTACCAATGGAAAATTTCTTATCATCTTAAATTCAGGTGATTGGATTTACACCAACGGAAACCATAAACTTCATACACAATAGAGGGATATGGTAGAGTTTTTTTTTGAATAATGGATGGAGTTCCTTTTTCCATCCTATCCCATTCACCGGTACGGATCATTGATACTGTAAAAGTAGTTTTCTTGCTTTTGTGCCAGCTCATGATCTAAACGAGTCGCACATACACCCTAGTACATGTTCCTCGACGCTGAGGGCACCCCCGAAGAGCGGGGGATTTCGTGACATTTCTGATTGGCTGTCTTGTATTTCTAATAAGTTGTTTAATAGTTGGCATGTTGAATCGTATACATAATATGATGGGTTGGTTTAGATTGATCCTAACCGAATGATGGTGAATTACTTCTATTTAATAGAATATTCAATTCGAAGATAAAATCTCAAATCACAGATTTGCGCGAAATCCATGTTATTTTCCTTGAACCGCTACAAAATCAACAATTCCATAAGCTTGGGCTTCTGTTGCTGACATAAAAATATCTCTTTCCATATCTTCGGATACAACCCATAAGGGTTTGCCCGTTCTTTCCGCATAAACCCTTGTGAGGGTTTCACGCAGTTTTAGCAGTTCTTCCGCTTCCACGACAAATTCGCCTACTTGTGCCATATAAAAACCACTAGCAGGTTCATGCATCATTACCCTGATGATATAACAAAATAAAAGCTTCCCCTATCTCGCATGATAAAGGAAAGAGAAAAGAAAGATAAAGAATAGAAAAAAGATAGAATTGAACAACCGTACAGGCATCTTTTGTGCATACGGCTCTACAAGAAAATTGACCCCCCTCCTTTCTATTTAAGAAAGAGAAAAATAGAATCTATCAGACTCAGATGGGTAAATAATCAAATTGCCATCCTTCCTTTCGGAGGAGTTAAAAAATACTATGATGGCTCCGTTGCTTTATATGTTTATTTTTTCTTTTTTTTTTGTCTGTGATTCAGCAATCCCAAAGTTTCTTTTTAATCCGATCAAATAAGGAAAAAATATTTTTTTTTCGTACTCTTTCATAACATAAATATTGTTAAGAACTTTCCGGCATGAAAACAAAAAAGTTTGTGACGCTGAACTGAACTCCCGATAGATAAGAGAAAATCGGAAATACCCCTTATCTCATACTACTCTCTCGATACAGAATCTAATGTTTTGAAAAAAAAACCAATACAAAAATTTCTCATATCGAATTCGAAGTGCCATGCTATTATTACTTAGTATTCATAAGGCGAAGGCATAGTCTTCTTTTTTCTCTCAAATAAAAACCTCATTGGCGCCAAGCGTGAGGGAATGCTATACGTTTGGTAAGTTGTCCTCCGACCAGGATAAAAGATCCCATTGAAGCAGCTAATCCTATGCATACTGTATGGACATCTGGTCGCACAAATTGCATAGTATCATAAATGGCGATCCCAGGTATTACCCAGCCCCCAGGAGAGTTTACAAACAAATACAGCTCTTTGGTCTCATCCTCCATACTGAGATATATCATAAGACCAATAAGTTGATTCGAAAGCTCGGTACTAATCCCTTGGCCTAAAAAAAGTAATCTTTCTCGATAAAGTCGGTTGATTAGGGTAAAATTGTATCCCTTAGGAACCGTACATGCGCCTTTTGATGCATACGGTTCAAAAAAATTGTGAATCAATGTATAGATTCCAGTCCTCTTTCTTTTTTTCTAGAAAGGTTCTTTCTTACTTCTAACGAAAGGGCTTTTCTTCGATTTTTCAATAAAGACGAGTTTTTACTCCTTTTTTATATTTTCGATTTTCCATTATAAAATTCGAAGTTATAAGAAAGGGTCATTAAACTTATCGAATTAACTTCTCATTGATGTATTCTTTCATCGAGATTTAATCCAAACCGCGATGGTATTTTCTTGTTCCTGAATGGGTCTGTTTCATCTTTTTAGGTTTATGCTCTACTCCGGGTAAAGATCCGCCCGATTTGGATTTGTACATATAGGACAAATGCTCCCATTACCATTTCTTTTTTTTTTTCAATTCATTTTATACAAGTATTTATTAGAGTTGAGATAACTTTGCTTGACAATTAGGATCTCTTTACAAAGAAAAAATATGAATAGCAATCATAGATATCTTACCAATCCAATTGGGTTTTTTCTAAACGGAGCCTGGATACTTCATTTTTTTAGTCCAACCAAGCCAACCATAAATTATTCTAATTGAATTATTCTAATTGATAATAGTAATATAAATCCCCTCAAAAATGTCTCTAATTGCACTTCACGCTCCAAATTTTTGATGATTCAATTTATCTTTCTTGGGCGAAACGGGGGATATCTCGATCGGGGGAGAGAACGGGGAAATACCATATGACCCAATATATCTGACAAGTCGCACTATACGTCAACCCAAGATGAAATTGGATCTCCAGGATTTCGGAATATAACTTTTGGAACACCAATAGGCATTAAATGAAAGAAAGAATTAAATACTATATTTCACTTTGAGGTGGAAACGTAACAATTTTTTTATTGTCTTTATAATATTCATATTGGTTTTTATCGTATTTATTTTATCCATGGATTCTAAAAATTCATAAAGAAAGACAGAATGAATAAACTCAAATTATTACGAATAGGTCTTTCTAATGATAAATAAGTATGGACTCATTCGCTCATAGAAAATGGGATCAACTCCCCCATTGCGTATTGGTACTTATCGAGTATAGAATAAATCTGCTTCTCTTTGTTCCTACGAACAGAATTGTTCCATTATTAACAACAGAATAGAAACCCTTGTTCGGAAATAATCGACTCAACAAGAGTGGTCCATAGAATAGTCATATTATAGTCTTTTCTAATGCAATAAAGTTACGTAGTGTCCATTTATCTTTGATATAAGGGGTATTTCCATGGGTTTGCCTTGGTATCGTGTTCATACCGTTGTATTGAATGATCCCGGTCGGTTGCTTTCTGTTCATATAATGCATACAGCTCTGGTTGCTGGTTGGGCCGGTTCGATGGCTCTGTATGAATTAGCGGTTTTTGATCCTTCTGATCCTGTTCTTGATCCAATGTGGAGACAGGGTATGTTCGTTATACCCTTCATGACTCGT